ACAGTCACAATGGTATTGTTGAAACTTGCTTGAACATGAATAACTCCCTTTGGTATTCTACGCACATTCTTACGTGAACCAATACGTCTATTTCTACGTGAACCAATTTTTGGTATAGGTTTTGCCATATTTTATCATCTCATAAATATAAGTCAGAGATATATGGATATATCCATTTCATGTCAAAAGAGATCCTGGTTTTTTACTGATTTTTTTGTACATCTGTACATCAGGTCCTTTAGATTTCGGGAGTCCTTTTTGTTTTAGAAAGATTATCCTTGTCTTTGTTTATGTCTCGGGTTGGAACAAATTACTATAATTCGTCCCCGCCTACGGATCAATCGACATTTTTCACAAATTTTACGAACGGAGGCCCTTATTTTCATATTTGTCACTCCTTTTCTTAATTCTGAATCTACTTAATTGGAAGAAAATAAGTTTCTTAAAATCTTTAACTTCGAATTGTATCCCCACGAAAGAATGTTGAAATTGAAAAAACCACCTAATCCTAATTATGTGAGTCTTTACTTTAGAGTATACAAAAGAGTATACAAATTATATGTCCTTTAGTTGAATCATAAGAACTTACCACAATTTTGATTCTATTTACTGGTAGTATACGTATAAAATTACGTTGAACCCTTCCCGAAGCAAAACCCAGAATCAGATTTTCATTATCTAAACGAACTCGAAACATAAATACCATTGGGACGTAGTTCAGTAATTAAAACCTCGCGAATCTTTTTTTTTCTTTCATTCCAGGGAAAACGGCCTTGAAGTATCAACGAATCTAAGAGGCATAGTATTGGAAACCTACCCTTTACCCTTTTTTTCACAAAACAAATAGGCGAGTTCCGCATATAATTGGGCTATCAGAAAGATTACCATATATAACACAAAATTTCTCCGCCGATTCCTTCTATTCGAGCCTCTCGGTCTGTCATTATGCCTCGAGAAGTAGAAAGAATTACAATCCCCATTCCGCCTAAAATTCTCGGAATTCGTTGATAGTTAGAATAGATTCGTAGGCCAGGCCGGCTGATCCGTTTTAAATTTAAAACAGTTCTATACGCTCCTTTCCTATTTCTCCTATGTCGTAGGGTTAAAACTAAAAAATATTTATTGCTTTCTTGATGTTTTCTCACGTTTTCAATAAAACCTTCTCGTAAAAGGATTTTAACAATATTTTCCGTGATGTAGGTAGATGGTATTCGAACTGTTCTTTTTTCATTCATGTCAGCATTTCGTATAGAGGTTATTATGTCAGCAATAGTGTCTTTACTCATGATAAACTAAGATTATTGTTGCCCCCGAATTTTGATATAATCAACATGCTCTTTTTCTTTTTTTTTTTTTGAATTCATAAATATTTATGAATTTTTAAAGGTATATACGTGATATATAAACAATCTACTAATTAAATTAATCCATTTCGTTCAAATACTAGAAACTACATCAAGGTCTTCCCTTATAATACTTCAGGTGCTAATGAAACGATTTTAGTGAAATTTAACTGTCTTAATTCCCGGGGGATCGCGCCAAAAATTCGGGTTCCTTTTGGATTTCCTTCTTGATCAATAACAACTGCAGCATTGTCATCATATCGTATTATCATACCGTTGTCGCGTTTGAGTTCTTTACAAGTACGTACAATTACAGCTCGGATCACTTCTGATCTTTCTAGAGGTGTATTTGGTACTGCTTCTTTGATTACAGCAACAATAACGTCACCAATATGAGCATATCGTCGATTACTAGCTCCTATGATTCGAATACACATCAATTTTCGGGCCCCGCTGTTATCCGCTACATTCAAATAGGTTTGAGGTTGAATCATATCGTTTTTTTTTTTTTGTCTTTTTCAATGTAAAGGGTGAAATAAAAAAAAAGAAATATTGTTTGTTCAAAACAAAACAAGAAACCTGCAATTGTTTTTTTATACAAAAAATGATTTCCTTTGGTTCTTCACTATCCTATACCGAAAGAATGAATTGGGTTCGTATAGGCATTTTGGATGCCGCTATTGAAATAGCCCTTCTGGCTATATTTTCTGCTACTCCGCTCATTTCATAAAGTATTCTGCCGGGTTTAACAACAGCTACCCAATATTCGGGAGATCCTTTCCCCGAACCCATACGTGTTTCTGTAGGTCTTACTGTAACGGGTTTGTCTGGAAATATACGTACCCATATTTTTCCACCGCGGCGTGCATTTCGTGTCATTGCTCGCCGACCCGCTTCTATTTGTCTAGATGTGATCCAAGCGGGTTCAAGCGCTTGAAGAGCATATCTACCAAAGCAAATACGATTACCTCGATAAGATATTCCTTTCATTCTTCCTCTATGTTGTTTACGGAATCTGGTTCTTTTGGGGTTATAGTTGATGGTTGTTTATCAATTCCACCCATCTCTACTACAGAACCGGACATGAGAGTTTCTTCTCATCCAGCTCCTCGCGAATTAAACGATTAAAAAATAATATACGTGGTGAATAATATACT